GGGTGGGAATAATGTTCATAGAGAACAAGGTTAATGGAGTATCATGTGAGTATTAATATTGTAGAAGAATAAGGTTGAGTGGGGAGTTAGTTTTATGTGTAAACTACTGAGATTCTAAAATGTGAGTGTAGGGTTAATAGAATAATTGTAGTACATTAGATGGTAAAAAATAGGGGAGTGTTTAGATCTACTAATGAGAGAGTCAAGATTTTTGTATCTGTTAGAATAATAATTTTTATTATGTCGGGAGGTTATGGAAATTTTAATAATTAATTTCTGTAGAATTTTTGTATTAAATCATTATATGTCTATCAAGCATGAATGTAAATAACCTGCTGGTAGTTATGCTGAGGAAACATAGTGACTAAAAAGTCCAGCTACAATTGGGTTGACTGTGTTAGGGCCTCTGACGGCCAAAGGTGAGTGGAAGCATACCCCAAAAAATAAAAATACCTTAGGCACGCCTGTGCAAGGATTGACATTTCACGGACTAAATAGGCCCAAAGCATCGTGATGCCTTATTTAAGGGGAACGAGGGGGCGATAACGCATGATATGGCCCTGAGGTAGGAACCAGATGCCAGTTATAGTTTCAGTCTAGCGACCCCCAAGGTTCATGGGCGCAGAGCGAGAAGAGAGGCATGACTCTGGCGGGTTGCTGATTTCACGGAGGTTGCTAGGTTAAGAGACCACGGATGGAAGGGGATAGTCATTTGGAACATGAAAGGTTTATGACGGAAATGGGGTATGTACCGCCAGTGAATACAATGTACTATGTGGCATTATGGTCTGTTAAGTCTCATGATTATTCGTGTGTTGAAACATTTCATTGGGCTGTCCAAAGTAATGGTTTATGTACTATGTGAGTATTGTGTACATGCTTATATGCATGGGGAGTACGTTTAATGTTGATTAAACATACTATGTCTTATGGATGATTAATAATGTAATGTATATGGTACATTTATTAATGTGGTCGAGCATTAATGCACGCAGTACATAGACTTGCATGAATTAATGAATAAAAATTAATAGAAACATAAGGGTTAAATAATTTGGAATTGATCGAGTATCAGGGAATAGTTTAAAATAGAATATCAGCTTTGGGAGTTGAAGGCAGGATATGGTATCTTTTCCCTGAGAGTTGCTCTAAGAAGTGGTAAGCTTCATTTCTGGTTTACAAGACCAGGGTATTGGTTATACTATTAGGGCTTATCATTTAAGGAGTTTGTTTTCGAATAGGCTAATAGTTGGTAGGATAAGGAGAATAATTATAAAATAGAGGATTGATGCTAGTTGGCCGATAATGATAAATGGGTATTCGACTGGTTGGCCTCCGATTCAGGTGAGTGTAAATAGATCAGCTACTAAGATTCAGAATATACATTGGCTAAGTGGACGGAATATTATGCTACGTTGTTTAGATATGTGGAGGATGGGAAATAATATTAGAATTAGGATAGAGAGAACTAGGGCTAATACCCCTCCTAGTTTATTGGGAATGGATCGTAGAATGGCGTAGGCAAATAGGAAATACCATTCTGGTTTAATATGTGGTGGAGTATTAAGTGGATTGGCAGGGGTATAATTATCTGGGTCTCCAAGGAGATCGGGGGAGAATAGGACTAAGATTATTAGGACTAGAATTAGGAGGAGGATGCCTAGGATATCTTTAATGGTGTAGTATGGGTGGAATGGGATTTTGTCAGAGTCAGAGATTAATCCGGAGGGGTTGTTGGACCCGGTCTCGTGAAGGAAGAGTAGATGAACTATAACTAACGCTGTAATAATAAATGGGAGGATGAAGTGAAATGCAAAGAATCGTGTTAGAGTGGCTTTATCTACTGAGAAGCCCCCTCAGATTCATTCTACTAATGTTGTTCCGATGTATGGGATAGCTGATAGGAGATTTGTAATGACGGTAGCACCTCAAAAAGATATTTGTCCTCATGGAAGGACGTAGCCTATGAATGCAGTGGCTATAACGGCGAATAGAAGAATTACTCCAATGTTTCATGTTTCGAAGTAGGTGTATGATCCATAGTAAAGTCCTCGGCCTACATGAAGGAATAGGCAGATAAAAAATATGGAGGCTCCGTTAGCGTGTATGTATCGAATAAGTCAACCATAGTTTACATCTCGACAGATATGTGTGACAGATGAGAAAGCTGTTATTGTATCGGATGTATAGTGTATTGCTAGGAATAATCCAGTGAGAATTTGAATAATTAGGCAAATACCTAGGAGGGATCCAAAATTTCATCATGCAGAAATGTTGGATGGTGCAGGTAAGTCGATGAATGAGTGGTTAATAATTTTAATGAGGGGGTGGGTTTTGCGGATGTTTGTCATTAATGTTTTTATAGTTGAATTACAACGATGATTTTTCATGTCATTGGTCATGGTTAAATTCCATGTAAAAATAATGACATATATTGTTTACTTATTAAGTATATTATTTGTGTTAGGTTTTGTAGGGTTTTCTTCAAAGCCGTCACCTATTTATGGGGGGTTGGGATTGATTGTTAGTGGAGGAGTTGGATGTGGTATGGTAATATATTTTGGAGGGTCTTTTCTTGGTTTAATAGTTTTTTTAATTTATTTAGGGGGGATATTAGTGGTGTTTGGGTATACTACTGCAATGGCGACTGAGGAGTATCCTGAAACTTGAAGTTCAAGTGTTGTTATTTGGGGTGTACTATTGTTAGGGGTTTTAGTTGAGGTTTTAATTATTGTATTTATGGTGTTATATGGAGGGGTGGATGGTGTAGTTGAGTTAGGTAATTTGGATAATTGGATAGTTAATGGTGGGGATGAGTTGGGGTTAATTCGTGAGGATTCTATAGGAGTTGCGGCAATGTATAGTTGTGGAAGTTGGTTGATGGTTGTGGCGGGTTGGTCGTTGTTTGTAAGTATTTTTATTGTTATTGAAATTACCCGTGGAAGTAGAGTGTAATGATAGTTGCTAAGGTACTAGAGATTAGGAACGATAGAAAATATAGTTTAATTAGGCCTTTTTGGCTTGAAGTTATAATTGAGGCGGATAGGTGGAAGTTGGCAGTTAGTTTTGGGATAGATTTTTCTATTCATACCAGGTCTAAAAGATTTGATGCTAGTTTTTGACTTGCGGTAAGGTTGAGGTAAGGATAGATTCGGTGTATAATGAGAGGGAAATAGCCTAATATATTAGAGAATTTAGATATATTTGAATAAAATTTTGTTTTTAAATTGAGTGTGAGTTGATTAAGTTCTATAGCAATTGTAAATCCTATTAGGGTAACAAATAGGGCTGTCAATTTTAGGTGAAATGGTATAGTCATGACGGGTGAATTTATTGGTGGAATGTTTGATGAAAGGAGGAATCCTGCAATGATGCTGCCAACTAGAAGGCGTATAATTGAGTTTATAAGTTGTGGGTTGTTTTCATTAATGGAGATTAATGGGGAGAATCGGGGTTGTCCTATTAAAGCGAAAAAGATAATGCGTGTGCTGTAAACGGCTGTCAGGGATGTAGCAATCAGAGTAATAGATAGGGCTCAGGCGTTGGTATATGACGTGTTTATGGCTTCAATGATTAGGTCTTTTGAGTAAAATCCTGTTAGGAATGGGGTGCCTGTTAATGCTAGGCTACCTACTATAAGTGATGATGAGGTAAAGGGTAGGGCTTTGAATAGTCCTCCTATTTTACGAATATCTTGTTCGTCGTTTAGGTTATGAATAATTGAACCGGAGCATATGAATAGTATTGCTTTGAAAAATGCGTGTGTGCAGATGTGTAGGAATGCTAAGTGGGGTTGGTTAATTCCGATTGTAACTATTATTAGTCCTAGTTGGCTTGATGTAGAGAATGCAACGATTTTTTTGATGTCGTTTTGTGTTAGAGCACAGATAGCTGTGAATAGGGTTGTAATAGCTCCTAAGCATAAAGTTAAGGTTTGAATAGTTTTGTTATGTTCTATAATGGGGTAAAATCGGATTAGTAGGAAAATGCCTGCAACAACTATAGTGCTAGAGTGAAGTAGGGCTGATACGGGGGTTGGTCCTTCCATTGCGGATGGAAGTCATGGGTGTAGTCCAAATTGAGCTGATTTTCCAGTTGCTGCTAGAAGAAGTCCAATTAGAGGTAGAAGTGAAATATCTATTATGAATAATTGTTGAAATTCTCATGAGTTAGAGTTAGTTAAAAATCAGGCTATGGCTAAGACAAATCCGATATCTCCAATACGGTTGTATAGAATAGCTTGAAGGGCAGCTGTGTTGGCGTCTGTTCGGCCGTATCATCAGCCAATTAGAAGAAATGATATAATTCCTACTCCTTCTCATCCGATGAATAGTTGGAATAAATTGTTGGATGTAACTAGGATTATTATAGTAATAAGGAATATAAGTAAATATTTAAAGAAGCGGTTAATGTTGGGGTCTGAGTGTATATATCATATTGAGAATTCTATAATAGATCATGTGACGAATAATGCTACAGGTATAAAGAGTATAGAGAAATAATCTAGTTTGAAGCTTATAGAAAGTTTAAATGTTTGGATTGTTATTCAGTGCCAGTTAGTGATAATAAGCTCATAGTTTAGGTTAATAAATATTATTGTAGGAATAAGGCAGAATAGTAGAGCTAAAATAATTGAGGTTTTTACATAGTTTGGGAATTTGTTGTTTATATTTGGGTTAGAAAAAGTGAGGAGAATTGGAAAAGTTAGTGTAATGAGTGATATAAGCATAAGAGAAGAGAATATGTTTATTACTTTTATTTGGAGTTGCACCAATTTTTTGGTTCCTAAGACCAATGGATTACTTCTATCCTATAAAAGTTAAGAAAGCCGTGGGGTTAGACACGGAGGACAGGAATTAGCAGTTCTTGCATTCTTTCTTGGTAAATAAGAGGGAATAAGTCTCTATTATTAGATTCACAATCTAATGTTTTGTTTAAACTATATTTACAATATAATTGTCCCAGGATAATTGAGGGTTTAATGGATAAAATGAGAAGTGGGAATATGTGGAGAAATATTAATGTGTTTTCTCGTGTAAAGGAGGGGTTAATATTAGATGTATGATATGTAAATTTTCCTCGTTGTGTTGAAATTAATATATATAATGAATAAAGGGCGGTAATTAGTATGTTTGTCCCAGTGAGGATAATTGTGAAGTTTGATCATGTGAATGATGATAAGATAATATACAGTTCTCCAATTAAGTTAATTGTGGGTGGAAGAGCTAAATTGGTTAGGCTAGCTAGGGTTCATCATATAGCTATTAACGGTAAGATAGATTGTAGGCCACGGGCTAGGATTATAGTTCGGCTATGGATTCGTTCATAATTGGTGTTGGCAAGGCAAAATAGTATTGAGGATGTTAATCCATGGGCAATTATTAGTGCTGTAGCTCCTATAAAGCTTCAGGGTGTTTGAATTATGATAGCTACAATTACTAAGGCTATATGGCTGACTGATGAGTAAGCAATTAAAGATTTTAGGTCTGTTTGTCGTAAGCAAATAGAGCTTGTCATGATTATTCCTCATAGAGATAATATAATGAAGGGGTAAGCTATTGTGTTTGTAATGGGGTGGAGTAGGGTTGAGATACGAATTATGCCATATCCTCCTAGTTTTAGTAGGATAGCTGCTAATACTATTGACCCTGCGATTGGGGCTTCTACATGGGCTTTAGGGAGTCATAGGTGGAAACCGTATAATGGTATTTTTACTATAAATGCTATAATGCATGCTAGTCATAAAATGTTATTAGATCAGGAGTAAGGTAAGTTGGGTGATTGATATATTGAGACAATAAAGTTTAAAGATCCATAGGATTTTTGGATGTAAATTAAAGCAATTAGAAGTGGTAGTGATCCAACTAGTGTATAGAATAGAAAGTATGTTCCTGCGTTTAGACGTTCAGTCTGATTTCCTCATCGTGTGATGATAATTAAGGTAGGAATAAGGGTGGCTTCAAATAAAATATAGAACATAATTAGTTCAGTGGCAGAGAATGTTATAATTAGAAATGATTGGAGGGAAATCAGTATAAGGATGTATAATTTTTTTCGGGTTAGTGTCTCCTCAGCTAGGTGTTTTTGGCTGGCTATAATTATTAGGGGTAGAAGTCATGCTGTAAGAATTAAGAGTGGTGTAGAGAGAGGGTCGGAGAAGAAGGTTATTGAGTGGGTTAGTCCTGCATCGTCTGTTTGATTAAGTGTTATAAGGACTATTAGGCTAATTATTAAGCTGTGAATTGATGGGTTAATTCAGATTATTGAGTTTTTAGAAAATCATGTTAAGGGAGCTAGGAGAATAGTAGGTAAGATGATTTTTAGCATTGTAAGATATTAAGGTTTTGAACATAGTCTAGTCCATAAGTGTTTGATACTATAACTAGTAGGGCTAAACCCACTGCTGCTTCACATGCTGCGAATACTAATAAGATAATGGGAATTATAAATGATAATGAGAAGTGGAGGTTTAGGGTTAAGATAGAGCATAATACAAATATTGATAATATTATACCTTCTAAACATAATAGTGATGACATAAGGTGAGATCGATAAATGAATATTCCTAGAAGTGATGTAGCATAAGCTAGAAGAATGTTAAGGATAATAGCAGGCATATTTGATAATTATGAATAGATCATAGTCTAGTGAGTCGAAATCACTTGTTTTAATTAAACTAATTATCAATTCTGTTCATTCTAAGCCTTTTTGGGTTCATTCGTAGGCTAGGCCTAGGGTTAAAATGAGAATTAGAATTAGGGCTATAGTTAATATTAGTTTAATGTTATTTGTTTGGGATGCTCATGGTAGAGGTAGTAAAAGAGCAATTTCTAGGTCGAATAAGAGAAAAGTGATTGCTACAAGGAAGAATTTTATTGAGAATGGAAGACGAGCTGATCCTATAGGGTCAAAACCACATTCATAGGGGCTTGCCTTTTCTGAATAAATATTTAATTGGGGTAGTCAGAATGCAATTGAGATTAATAAGAGGGCAATGGAGACGTTTATGAATAGTGAAATTACAAGGTTAATTACTCTTTCCTAGGTTTAGATCTAGGGCTAATTGATTGGAAGTCAATTGTACTAATTAATACTAAAAGAGTATGAGCCTCATCAATAAATTGATACATATAAGAATAGTCAGACTACATCTACGAAATGTCAGTATCATGCGGCTGCTTCAAATCCAAAATGGTGGTTAGATGTAAAGTGGAAGTTTAGTTGACGTGCTAAACATACTAGGAGAAATGTAGATCCAATAATTACGTGGAGCCCGTGAAAGCCTGTAGCTATAAAAAATGTTGATCCATAAATTCCATCTGAGATTGTGAAAGATGTTTCTAAATATTCTGAGGCTTGAAGTAAGGTAAAATAAAGTCCTAGAGCAATTGTAATTGATAGTGCTTGAATTATGTGTTTACGGTTTCCTTCTATTAGGCTATGGTGGGCTCATGTGATTGATACTCCTGAGGCTAGTAGAACTGAGGTATTTAGAAGTGGTACTTCAAGGGGATTAAGGGGATTGATTCCAATTGGGGGTCAGCAGCTGCCAAGTTCTGGGGTAGGGGCTAGGCTAGAGTGATAAAATGCTCAGAAAAATCCCGCGAAGAAAAATACTTCTGAAACAATAAATAGGATTATTCCGTATCGTAAGCCTTTTTGGACAATTGTGGTATGGTGGCCTTGAAATGTTCCTTCACGGACTACGTCTCGTCACCATTGATATATGGTTAATATATTTGTTAATAGACCTAGTGTGAGAAGTGTGTTTGAATTAAAGTGAAATCATATGACTAGGCCTGATGTAAGAAGTAAAGCGGATAAAGCTCCTGTTAGTGGTCAAGGGCTGGGATTAACTATATGGTAGGCATGGGTTTGGTGGGTCATTAGGTATTATCATGTAGGTATAGGCTTACTAGGAGAGTGAAGACATAAGCTTGAATTAATGCTACTGCGAATTCAAGAATTGTAAGTAGAATTAAGATAATAAATGTGATTATTGCAGTTGGGGGGCTAATTGATGTTAGTACTAAAGTGGCTCCACCAATTAGGTGTATGAGGAGGTGGCCTGCTGTAATATTAGCAGTGAGTCGTACAGCGAGGGCTATAGGTTGAATAAAAAGGCTAATTGTTTCGATGATGATAAGTATAGGGATAAGAGGAATAGGGGTTCCTTGGGGAAGAAAATGAGCTAGGGATGCTTTAGTTTTATGGCGAAAACCGGTGATTACTGCGCCGGCTCATAAGGGAATTGCTATTCCTAAATTTATTGATAATTGGGTTGTTGGCGTGAAGGAGTGGGGGAGAAGTCCTAGTAAATTTGTTGATCCAATAAATATAATAAGTGAGATGAGTATTAATGATCAGGTTCGTCCTTTTTGATTGTGCATGGCCATTATTTGTTTTAGTACTAATTGAATTAGTCATTGTTGGAATGAGACTAGTCGATTACTAATGAGTCGGTTTGAGGAAGGAAATAGTATATTTGGGAATAAGATAATAAGAATAACAATTGGGAGGCCTATTATTGTTGGGGTAATGAAAGAGGCAAATAGATTTTCGTTCATTTGTTTTCTCAAGGGGTTTTATGTTCAATTAGTTTTATGTCTTTAAGTGATGGGTTGGCAGGATAGGAGTGGTTTGAGATTTTGAGTTGAAATATAATAAACAGGGCGAGAATTATAGACAGAATTGTGATAAATCATGTTGATGTATCTAGTTGTGGCATCTCATTATGAGGAGATTGAGTTCCTAATCTTCAACTTAAAAGGTTGACGCTTAGTATAGCTTCATAATGAATTTATAGTATTGATGAGGATCAGTTTTCAAAATGTTTTAGCGGTACTAGTTCGAGTACAATCGGTATAAAGCTGTGGTTGGATCCACAGATTTCGGAACATTGTCCATAATATAGTCCTGGTCGTGTTGAGGTTAGTGTAGCTTGATTTAGTCGGCCTGGGATTGCGTCCGTTTTTAATCCGAGAGATGGGACGGCTCAAGAATGGAGGACATCTTCTGATGAAATTAGTATACGGATAGGTAATTCTATAGGGAGAACTACTCGATTGTCTACTTCTAATAATCGTAATTCTCCAGGGCTTAAATCTGATGTTGGGATCATATAGGAGTCAAAGTTTAGGTCTTCATAGTCTGTGTATTCGTAGCTTCAATACCATTGATGACCTATAGTTTTAACTGTTAATGATGGGTCATTAATTTCGTCTATTATATATAAAATTCGTAATGAGGGAAGAGCAATTAAGATAAGAATGATAGCAGGTAAGATAGTTCAGATAGTTTCAACTTCTTGGGCATCTATAGTGCTTGTGTGAGTAAGTTTTGTTGTTAATATGAGGGAAATAATATACAGTACTAGAGAGCTAATTAAGAATACAATTATAAGGGTGTGGTCATGAAAATGTAATAATTCTTCTATAATAGGTGATGTAGCATCTTGAAATCCTAATTCAAATGGATAGGCCATAAAGATATAAAGGATTTAAACCTATAAGTTAACTTTGACAAAGTTATGTAATATATTTTTACTAATATCTCATAAAGAAAGTCATAATGGTTATGGAGCTGGCTTGAAACTAGTTTTAGGAAGTTCGATTCTTTCCTTTCTTGATCTAAGCTTTGACATATGTGGGTTCTTCAAATGTATGATAAGGTGGAGGGCATCCGTGAAGTCACTCTAAATTTGTAGTTGTTAATTCTACAGTCAGAATTTCTCGTTTTGATGCGAATGCTTCTCAGATTATGAAGATTATAATTATTACAGCTGTTAGGGAGATAAAAGAGCCTATAGAGGATACGGTGTTTCATGCTGTATATGCATCGGGGTAGTCTGAATATCGTCGTGGTATTCCTGATAATCCTAGAAAGTGTTGCGGGAAGAAAGTTATGTTAACTCCTACAAATATTACAGTGAAATGAATTTTAGCTCATATATCATCGAGTGTATAGCCGGTAAATAGGGGGAATCAATGAACAAATCCGCCTATAATAGCGAATACAGCTCCTATGGATAAAACGTAATGGAAATGGGCTACAACATAGTATGTATCATGTAAAACAATGTCTAGAGAAGAGTTAGCTAGAACAATTCCTGTCAGGCCTCCTACAGTAAATAGGAAAATAAAGCCCAGGGCCCATAATATCGCTGGGGATCATTTAATATTTCCTCCATGTAAGGTTGCTAATCAGCTGAAAACTTTAACTCCGGTAGGAATAGCAATAATTATAGTTGCGGATGTAAAGTATGCTCGAGTATCGACATCCATTCCAACTGTAAATATGTGGTGAGCTCATACAATAAATCCGAGGAAGCCAATTGATATTATGGCTCATACTATTCCTATGTAGCCGAAAGGTTCTTTTTTACCTGAATAATAAGTTACAATATGTGAAATGATTCCAAACCCAGGGAGAATGAGAATATAAACTTCTGGATGACCAAAGAATCAGAATAAGTGTTGATAGAGGATAGGGTCTCCACCTCCCGCGGGATCGAAGAAGGTTGTATTAAGATTACGATCAGTTAGTAATATTGTAATTCCTGCTGCTAGTACTGGGAGAGATAGAAGAAGTAAGACTGCTGTAATTAGAACTGATCATACAAATAGTGGAGTTTGATATTGGGATATTGCAGGTGGTTTTATGTTAATAATAGTTGTAATGAAATTAATTGCTCCTAAAATAGATGATACTCCAGCTAAATGTAAAGAGAAAATTGTTAAGTCTACGGAAGCTCCTGCATGTGCTAAGTTTCCAGCAAGAGGTGGATATACTGTTCAACCTGTTCCCGCACCAGCTTCAACTATTGATGAGGCTAGGAGGAGAAGAAATGATGGAGGGAGAAGTCAAAAGCTTATATTGTTTATACGTGGGAATGCTATATCAGGGGCACCAATTATTAGTGGAACTAGTCAGTTTCCAAATCCTCCAATCATAATCGGTATAACTATAAAGAAAATTATTACGAAAGCATGTGCAGTTACGATGACATTGTAAATTTGATCGTCTCCTAGTAGGGCTCCAGGTTGACCTAGTTCTGCTCGAATTAATAGGCTAAGTGCTGTACCAACTATTCCTGCTCAAGCACCAAATAGAAGGTATAAAGTTCCAATGTCTTTATGATTTGTTGAGAAGAGTCAACGATTGATGAACATAAGTAGGTGGTAAAATGGCTGAGCAAGCATTAGACTGTAAATCTAAAGACAGAGGTTGAATCCTCTTTTTACCAAGCCCTGAGGTGAATTATCATATTGAATTGCAAATTCAAAGGAGCAGCTTCAACTCTGCCGGGGCTTCTCCCGCCTTTTTTCCATACGGCGGGAGAAGTAGATTGAAGCCAGTTGATTAAGGCGTTTAGCTGTTAACTAAAGGTTTATGGGTTTAAATCCCATCGGTCTAGAGGTTTATGGAGTAGTTGATTAAGGGCTTAGCTTAATTAAAGTGGCTGATTTGCATTCAGTCGATGTAGGGTAGAGTCTTGCAGTCCTTAGTACAGGAATTAAGTGAGGTCACTTACTTAGAGCTTTGAAGGCTCTTGGTCTACTTAACCTAAATTCCTAGTTCAAAGATAGGAGGAGGGGTGTGAGGGGAAGGGTTATGGTAGATAGAATTACGAAAGTTGGTAGGAGGGGCGTTGGGTTTGTGTTTTCAAATTGTCATTTTATTTTAGTGTTGTTGGGTGATGGGAATAGGGTTAGTGATGTTGAGTAAATGAGTCGTATATAAAAGAATAGGTTTAGTAGGGCTGTTATTGCTATAAATGTGGGTAAGATAATGTTATTGTTAGACACAAGTTCTTTAATAATTATTCATTTTGGTATAAATCCAGTTAATGGGGGTAGTCCTCCCAGGGATATTAGAACAATTAGGATTGTAGAGGTTAGGAGAGGGGATTTGTTTCATGTGTTAGATAGTGATAAAGTGGTGGTGGTTTTATTATAGTTGAATAGAATGAATATATTAAATGTTAATAAGATATAAATAATTAAGTTGAGTATGGTTAGATTTGGGTTGAATGTAATAATTGCTATTATTCATCCTATATGGGCGATTGATGAGTATGCTATGATTTTTCGGAGTTGGATTTGGTTAAGGCCTCCTCAGCCGCCTAGTATGATGGATAGAATGGCTATTATTATGATTAGGGTAGAATTGATGGATGGTGAGATTTGAATTATGATAGAGATTGGGGCAATTTTTTGTCATGTTAGTAGGATTAATCCAGATATGATAGGGATTCCTTGGGTTACTTCTGGAACTCATAGGTGAAATGGGGCTAGTCCCATTTTTATTGATAATGCGATTGTAAATATAAGAGATGAAGTTGAATTATATGAGCTAGTTAAGGTTCATTGGCCTGTGCTTATGAAATTAATGATTGACCCTATTATTAAGATTATGGATGCGGTGGCTTGAATTAGAAAGTATTTTGATGCAGCTTCTGTTGATCGTGGGTTGGCTTTGTTAATGAGGATTGGGATAATTGCTAGTATGCTTATTTCTAGTCCTACTCAGATTAATAGCCAGTGGGTGCTGAATAGTGTAATTAGAGTCCCTGAGATTAAGGTAAGATAAATGGTAGAGGAGGTTAGGGGATTAATTAGTACGGGAAGGATATAAACCAACATTTTCGGGGTATGGGCCCGATAGCTTATTTAGCTGACCTTACTAGTAGAGCATGGTGTAATGGTAGCACGAAGAATTTTGAGTTCTTACGATTAGGTTCAAGTCCTGTTGTTCTAGAAATAAGAGGGTTTAAACCTCTATTATTTACTCTATCAAAGTAACTCTTTTATCAGACATATTTCTTTAGGTGTGTGGAGGAATGCATGCTATGATAATAGGTAAAGAGATGTGTCATATGCATAGAGCTAAAGTTAGGGGTAGAAAATTTTTTCATAGGAGGTGTATTAGTTGGTCGTAGCGGAATCGTGGATATGATGCTCGAATTCATAGAAATATAGATGTGAGTAGGAGAGTTTTTAGGGTAAAGCTTAGTGTAAAGGTCTCTGGGGTTAAGGGATTGAATATTGCTCCTATAAATAGAATAGTTGTAAGAGCGTTTATTATGATGATATTAGTATATTCTGCTATGAAGAATAGGGCAAATGGACCTGCTGCATATTCAACGTTAAAGCCCGATACTAATTCTGATTCGCCTTCTGTTAGGTCAAAGGGGGCTCGGTTGGTTTCTGCTAGTGTGGAAATAAATCATATCATGGCTAGAGGTCATGTTGGTAGTAATAGTCATGTAGATTGTTGAGTTGTAATGAGAGATGATAGTGTAAATGAACCGTTTATTAGTAACACGGAAAGTAGAATGATTGCTAGAGTAACTTCATAGGAGATTGTTTGAGCTACAGCTCGTAGAGCCCCAATTAAAGCGTATTTTGAATTTGAGGCTCACCCTGATCATAAAATTGCGTAGACGGCTAGGCTTGATGTGGCTAGAATAAAGAGAATTCCTATATTTATATTAATTAAGGGTTGGGGTATGGGTAAGGGAATTCATATTGTGAATGCTAGGGTTAGTGCTAGTGATGGTGCAATAATGAACAGGGTAATAGATGAAGCTAGGGGTTTAAGAGGTTCTTTAATGAATAATTTTATAGCGTCTGCGAAGGGTTGTAGTAAGCCGTAAGGTCCAACGACGTTTGGGCCTTTTCGGAGTTGTATGTATCCTAGTATTTTGCGTTCAACAAGAGTTAGGAAAGCTATTGCTACTAAAATTGGTACAATTAGTATTAGTAAGTTAATTAAAAACATAAATGTTAAGAAGAGGAGTTGAACCTCTGATATAAAGTTTTAAGTCTTATGCAATTGCCAGGCTCTGCCATCTTAACAACCCTGTTCTAGGGTAGGGTATATAAGGATATACTAGATTTAGATAATATCATCTATTTACTTAAGGCGTATAAGTTAAATTGGCCTTATTTCTCTTGTCCTTTCGTACTGGGAGAAATTTAATAATAGATAGAAACCGACCTGGATTTCTCCGGTCTGAACTCAGATCACGTAGGACTTTAATCGTTGAACAAACGAACCATTAATAGCGGTTACACCATTTGGATGTCCTGATCCAACATCGAGGTCGTAAACCCTAACTGTCGATATGAACTCTTGAGTAGGATTGCGCTGTTATCCCTAGGGTAACTTGTTCCGTTGATCAAGATTTTGGGTCAATTTATGAATATTAATTTAGACGGGTGTAGTCTAGATTAGAATCATTCGGAGGTTGTTTTGTGCTCCGAGGTCACCCCAACCAAAATTTGTAGTCTGTAGGCAATAAGTTTGTAGTCCCATGGGTATAATTATTTTTATGCTAGACTATAAAATTTAAGCTCCATAGGGTCTTCTCGTCTTATTAGTTTATTCCCGCCTCTTCACGGGAAGGTCAATTTCACTGATTGAGAATAAGAGACAGTTAAACCCTCGTCAAGCCATTCATACAAGTCCCTATTTAAGGAACAAGTGATTATGCTACCTTTGCACGGTCAGGATACCGCGGCCGTTAAACTTATGTCACTGGGCAGGCAGGGCCTCTAATACTTTTGATGCTAGAGGTGATGTTTTTGGTAAACAGGCGGGGTTTTTGTTTGCCGAGTTCCTTTTATTCTTTTTAATCTTTCCCTTTAGAGAAGTGCATACCGGTGTTGGGTTAACAGTAGAATTAATAATGGTTTTATATTTTGTTTAGTATTATAGGATTGTTAACTATCAGTAAGTTATTTGAACTGATATAAGCTTATGCAGGGAGAATATTATTCTTGTTACTTATTTTAACATTATTTCTTCTATATGTTTATAGATTAGTCCAGTTAAGGTAGTTAGGAGATCATTTATGGTAGGGGTATTAAGTTAAAATTGTTAGGTTAAGCTTTAACGCTTTTTTAATTGGTGGCTGCTTTTAGGCCAACTATGGTAATTAAAAGTGTTTACTCTCTAACTAAGGTTTTTTCCATTCTCTAAAGAGCTGTCCCTCTTTAGAATAACGCTTAAATTTATATTTGGCTTTAAATGTGGTATGCTTTAGATAAATTTAAGGTTGAACTAAAATTCTAGTCTGGACAACCAGCTATCACCAGGCTCGATAGGCTTTTCACCTCTACTTATTAGTCTTTCCACTATTTTGCTACATAGACGGATTGGCCCTAATAGGCTGCTTATAAGTAGCTCGTCTGGTTTCGGGGGTTTTGGCTTAAATTCTTTTTGTCAAGTATTTTCTAGTTAAATCATGATGCAAAAGGTATAAGGTTTAGTCTTTGCTTTGTTTTACTTTTAAGTTTTCTTTCATCTTTCCCTTGCGGTACTATCTCTATAGCTTCATTTTTAAAATTTCTATCTCCTATACTTTTATTTAGGTAAATGTTTTGTTTAGTTTGGATATTTGTTGTTAAGTTTATGATTTTGTTGAGCTAGAATTGGTATCAAAATGTTCATATAAAAGAAATCTTTCGGGTGTAAGCCGAATGCTTTGGATGTTAAGCTACATTTTGGTTATTCCAAACACACTTTCCAGTATGCTTACCTTGTTACGACTTATCTCTTCTTATATATTTAGTTTTTTGATTTATGAAATAAGTATTAGTGAATATTTGAAGAGGGTGACGGGCGGTGTGTGCGTGCTTTATTGCCCAATTCAGCTAGGCTCTCTATTCATAGCTTACTACTAAATCCGCCTTTGACTTTCAGGGTTTCATGAAAGTTATCGTTGGGAATGTTCTAGTATATAGAAAATGTAGCCCATTTCTTTCCACCTCATAGGCTACACCTTGACCTAACGTATTAATGTACAATTCTTGTGCTTACTATGATGCCTTATTAGGGTTTGCTGAAGATGGCGGTATATAGGCTGATATTGCAAGAGGTGGTGAGGTTTATCGGGGTTTATCGATTACAGAACAGGCTCCTCTAGAGGGATGTAAAGCACCGCCAAGTCCTTTGAGTTTTAGGCTATTGCTAGTAGTACTCTGGCGAATACTCTTGTTTGTTGAGTATTTGTGTTTAGGGCTAAGCATAGTGGGGTATCTAATCCCAGTTTGTATCTTAGCTATCGTGAGTTCAGAAATTTTAAGACTACTTTCGTATGTTATTTTAATTAGTACTAGGGCTTTTTACGGCTTAGTACTGTTTTAGTCTTATTTAAGGTTCCTCTTAATCACGCTTTACGCCGTAATCCATTAACTTGGGTTAATCGTATGACCGCGGTGGCTGGCACGAAATTTACCAACCCTAATTATAGTTTAACTTAGTCAAACTTTCGTTTATTGCTTAATTTTAATTACTGCTGTTTCCCGTGGGGGTGTGGTTGAGCAAGGCGTTATGAGCTACAATATTATAGTGAGCTTGATGCCTGCACCTTTTGATCTAGGAAAGATATAGAGGGCATTCTCACCGGAGCGGGGATACTTGCATGTATAAGTTAACTAGTAGCTAATGGAAAGGCTGGGACCAAACCTTTATGTTTATGGGATTAATTTAATCCATCTAAGCATTTTCAGTGCTTTGCTTTAATGATTTAAGCTACATTAAC